ATCCTATGATTCAATCTTTCTCTAAAGATACGAAAGAATAAAAATCTGAAAGCTCTTCTTTGTGGTTATAATGCCAAAATATCAAGTTGGCTCATTCGTCTTTATGTTGATGGTTACAGGCCTCTTGAATCTTCTATTTACCTATTTTTTTTATTTTCTTTGATTTTTTATTTGTGTGTAATGCAGCTTTACTTCTGTTTTCTTTATTATTGATAGGAATTCTCTTGTTAAGACCCTATAGAATCGATTAAAACCTCAGATTCATGCTATAACCACGATGATTCAATAAAACCTTCAAAATAAGTCCAAAAATTCTCTGAGTAAGAATCGGTGGATCATCACTTATTCAATGAATATATATAATGAATAAAAATACAAAGAACGGTTTATCCTTTAATTCAAAATAAAAAAAGCAGAAAAAGAATAAAAATATTTCAATTTATAACTTCTAACCCTTTTTTTTTTAACTCTTTTTGGTTAATTCGTTTTTTGGAGTCCGGCAAGCGAGGTCTGAATATGAAATATGAATCATAGTTATAATAGTTTGTAATCTATTTCATATATTCCGCGCGTTCCAGATACTAGAATGAATATCCGACGAGGTAAAACCATCTGTATCAAGATGACAGAACCGATTTCTGTAGTATCCATAGGATCAATTATAACAAGTCACACACTCATATTCCGGAAATACAGAAACAAAGAAATTCCACGGTCGAACTACCAAAAAATAGAATGGACTAAAAGCGACCTAAATGCTTCACTTGGTTTTGTATTGAAAAGCTATTTAGTAGTTCTTGTTAATCTAATTCATTGAAATTCCGTCCAGTAAAATGGAAGAATTATAAATCTCCAAAATAATAGATAAGAATATCGCAAATAGAGCCATTGCGATACCCATCAAAGGAGTAGTTCCCCAACCGGGAGCTACTTTACCATATTCCGAATTCAATGGTTTCAATAAATCCCCTATAATAGTTCGTCTTGGACCAGATCTAGAACTATCCTCAACGGTTTGTGTAGCCATAAATCCTATTTTGTATTCATTGAGAGCCGTTGACTTTGTATACCATTATATTGTAAATAAATGATCTTATCATAGATCCGTTGTAGTCTTAAAATTATATAATAATGGAAACAGCAACCTTAGTTGCCATCTCTATATCTGGTTTACTTGTAAGTTTTACTGGGTACGCCTTATATACTGCTTTTGGGCAACCCTCTCAACAACTAAGAGATCCATTCGAAGAACACGGAGACTAGTTGAATTAATGAGCCTCCCAATATTGGGAGGCTCATTAATTCAATTGAGATAGAGATAATCAAAAATCATTTCATCTTTTTAGTTGGAACTTTAGGCGGTTCCCTAAAAAAGATAGCGAAAAAGATTATTCCTAAAGTCGAGACTAAGAGGAATGTATAAACCAATGCTTCCATAGATTCGATTGTGGTTTACAATTATAGCTTCCATACCTGTTTATTTTGGATCGTCTCCCGGATAACTCAAAAGAAAGAGTCAAAGGAAAGGCAGCAATTCAAATCAATATTTATCCGGTACCCTATTTATGTTAAACTATGTTAAATCACAAAAATAAAGGTGAAAAGTAAGAAATAAATCTTATATCAGACTCCTTGTCTTCTTGTAGTCGGATCCCCAAGTTTTTGGAATGCTCCAAATTCTACTTGAGCATCCAAATCTGGGTCAATACCGGCAAAAACATCTCTGAACAAGGTTCTAGCACCATGCCAAATATGTCCGAAGAAAAAGAGTAGAGCAAACGAAGCATGTCCAAAAGTAAACCAACCCCTTGGACTGCTACGAAAAACACCATCGGATTTCAAAGTAGCACGATCTAATTCAAAAATTTCTCCCAATTGAGCACGTCTAGCATATTTTTTCACAGTAGCAGGATCACTATAACTGACTCCATTCAGTTCGCCGCCATAGAACTCCACAGTTACACCTACTTGTTCGACACTATACTTCGATTCTGCCCTTCTAAAAGGAACATCTGCTCTAACAATTCCGTCTCCGTCTACCAAAACAACCGGAAATGTTTCAAAAAAAGTAGGCATACGACGTACAAAAAGTTCACGACCTTCTTTATCTCTAAAGATAGGGTGTCCTAACCACCCAACAGCTATTCCATCCCCATTGTCCATTGAGCCCGCTCTGAATAATCCCCCTTTTGCCGGATTATTGCCGATGTAATCATAAAAAGCTAATTTTTCAGGAATTTTAGACCAAGCTTCTGATAAACTTTGATTTTCGGCCAGCCCAGCGCCAACTCTTCGATATATTTCTTGCTGGAAGTATCCCTGATCCCATTGATAACGAGTGGGACCAAATAATTCAATCGGGGTAGTTGCTGAACCATACCACATAGTTCCAGCAACAACAAAAGCGGCAAAAAAAACAGCAGCGATACTACTGGAAAGGACAGTTTCAATATTTCCCATACGTAATCCTTTGTATAGACGTTGGGGCGGACGGACACTAAGATGGAATAGACCTGCTAATATGCCCAATGTACCTGCTGCAATATGATGAGAGGCTATTCCTCCCGGAACAAAAGGATCAAAACCTTCCACACCCCACGCTGGATTTACAGATTGTACCCTTCCGGTTAGTCCATAAGGATCGGACACCCATATTCCAGGCCCATACAACCCTGTTACATGAAATGCGCCAAACCCAAAACAAGCCAGTCCTGAAAGAAATAAATGAATTCCAAAAATTTTAGGTAAATCTAAAGAAGGTTTTCCTGTGCGTTCATCACAAAATATTTCTAGATCCCAATACACCCAATGCCAAATAGCTGCCAAAAAGCACAAGCCAGAAAACACAATATGTGCACCGGCCACACCTTCGTAACTCCAAATACCCGGATTCGTTATAGTCCCTCCTGTGATACTCCAACCGCCCCATGAATTGGTTATTCCTAAACGAGTCATGAAGGGTATAACAAACATACCTTGTCTCCACATTGGATCAAGAACAGGGTCAGAGGGATCAAAAACCGCTAATTCGTATAGAGCCATCGAACCGGCCCAACCAGCAACTAGAGCTGTATGCATTATATGGACAGAAAGCAAACGACCCGGATCATTCAATACGACGGTATGAACACGATACCAAGGCAAACCCATGGAAATACCCCTTTCTCAACGAAAAATAGACACTATGTAACTTTATTGCATTGGAAAAAACTATGCTACGTACCCCCCCTTTTTCAGTAGATTATCTCGAAGAAAGGATTAATATTTGTTCTATTCTTATTCTTTTAGTAATAATGGAAGAGTTCTCTTTGTAGGAACAAAAAGAAGCAGATCTATTCTATATCCGATAAGTACCAATACGCAATGGTAGGGGGTAGGGATCCCACGTTCATTTTCTATGAGTGAAAGAAAGCATACATATTTGTTCATATCATTAAAAAGACCTATTCCTAAAAATTTTCTCCTTTAGTCATAGTCATTCTGTCTTTTTTTTTATTTTATGTTATGAACTTATTCACTTTATGGATAAACTATGAAAAAGGCTAATCTTATTAATATTAAGAAAATAAACCCATTGTTACGCTTCCACATCAAAGTAAAATATAGTACTTAATTCTTTTTTTCTTTCATTTAATGCCTATTGGTGTTCCAAAAGTGCCTTTTCGAAGTCCTGGAGAGGAAGATGCATCTTGGGTTGACGTATAGTGCGACTTGTCAGATATATTGGGTCGCATGGGATTCCCCCATTCTCTCCCCCAATCGAGATATCCTCTCTTTCGCCCAAGAAAGATTGATTGACTTATCAAAAATTTGGAGCGTGAAATGCAATTCTATTTATTTTGTTTTTTTGGGGGGGGTATCCAGATTAATATTATCAATTAGAATAATTTATGGTTTAGAATACTTTATAGTTGTCTCGATTGGACTAATAAAATGAAGTATAAGTATTCAAGCTCCGTTTACAAACTTTATCATATTCTATTTTTAATTTATAAATAAAATAGGAGTGATCTTAAACTGTTTAATCAATCGAGTAATATAATGAATACATTGAATATTTGGCAGAAGACATGACATAAAATAAATTGAAAAATAAAAAAGCCATATCAAAAAGACTTGGTATTGGGACATTTGTCCTATATGTGCAAATAAAAATAGGGCCGATCTTTACTTGACTTGGAGTAGAACATAAACCTAACAAAATTGAAGAAACCCATTCCGTAACAAGAAAATGACATCGTGATTTGTATTCCATCTCGATGAAACAATACATCAATGAGAAGTTCGTTCGATAAATTTAGTCAATTACTTTTCTATTTTTTTATATTTATAGGTAAAGTAAACAGACCAAAAAGAATCTTTCTTGAAAAATAAAAATGGAATAAAAAAAGTCCTTTGTTAGAAGGAGTCCACTATGAAAAAAGAATGCGGGCTGTAATCTACACATTGATTCTTTTTTTCGCGATTTTTGGTAAACTGTATGCATCAAAAGGTGCGCGTACGGTTCCTAAGGATACAATTTTATCAAATTTTATCCTAATCAACCGACTTTATCGAGAAAGATTACTTTTTTTAGGCCAAGAGGTTGATAGCGAGATCTCGAATCAACTTATTGGTCTTATGGTATATCTTAGTATAGAGGATGATACCAAAGATCTGTATTTGTTTATAAACTCTCCCGGGGGGTGGGTAATACCCGGAGTAGCTATTTATGATACTATGCAATTTGTAGGACCAGATGTACAGACAATATGCATGGGATTAGCCGCTTCAATGGGATCTTTTATTCTGGTCGGAGGAGAAATTACCAAACGTCTAGCATTCCCTCATGCTCGGCGCCAATGAGTTTTGTATTTGAGTGAAAAAGAAGACTATGCCTTCGCCATATGAAATATGACTATTAAGTAATAATAGCATGGCATTTTGAATTCGATATGAGAAAATAAAAAAAAAACCATTCGATTATATATCGAAAGAGTAGTATGAGATAAGGGGCATTTCCGATTTTATCTGATCTATCGGAAGCCTATTGTAGCGTCACAAACTTTTTTGTTTTCACCCCAGAAGACTAATTATGTTATGAAAGAATAAAAAAAAAAAAGAAACTTTGGGATTGCTGAATAAAAGACTAAATAAATATCTATATAAATATAAAGTAACGGAGCCATCATAGTATTTTTTAACTACTCCAAAATAAAAGGAAGGATGGTTATTGGATTATTTACCGATCTGGGTCTAGTATGATAGACCCTATATTTTCTGTTTCTTCGATGGGAAGGAAAAATGAATTCCATTGTAGAGCCGTATGCAATACGCAAAAGATAAAGATGCCTGTACGGTTGTTCAATTCTATCTTGTTTTTCGTAGTATTTATTATTCTTTATTTGATTTGTTCTCTTTGATTTATCTTCGAGATAGAAGAACCATTTTTTATGTTATATAATCAGGGTAATGATCCATCAACCCGCTAGTTCTTTTTATGAGGCACAAACGGGAGAATTTATCCAGGAAGCGGAAGAACTGCTGAAGTTACGCGAAACCATCACAAGGGTTTATGTACAAAGAACGGGCAAACCTTTATGGATTGTATCCGAAGACATGGAAAGAGACGTTTTTATGTCAGCAACAGAAGCCCAAGCTCATGGAATTGTTGATCTTGTAGCGGTAGAATAAAAAATAACAGGGATTTCACGAAAATAAAATACGCAATTCAAAATTTTATCTTCTTACCTACCGGGGTTTGATATAGTATTATATTAATGAATCTATTAATATAGAATTATCAATATAGAAGTAATTCCTAATCATCCGGTTAGGATCGATCTAAACCAATTCATTATGTATACGAGTCAACATGCCAACTATTAAACAACTTATTAGAAAGACACGACAGCCAATCAGAAATGTCACGAAATCCCCCGCCCTTGGGGGATGCCCTCAGCGACGAGGAACATGTACTAGGGTGTATGTGTGACTCGTTCAGAGCATGGACTGGGACAAAAGAACCCATTTTTTCCAGTATCAATGATCAGTACCAATAAATAGGCTAAAATGGAAGAACTCCATTCACTATATAAAAAGGATCTATCATATCCTTTTATTGTTTATCAAATTTTATGGTTTCTTTTCTATTGGTGTAAATCCAAGAGTCTCAATTTTCAATTTCATAAGATGAAAAAGAATTTCCCATTGGTAGCAAATGGTTATCCATTAAGCAGGGAAAATCTTATTTAAATGAAAAGGCAAAAAGATTATGCCCTTACTCTTGCAACAACGGACTAACAGGGTCAGCTACACAGCTAATCTTCATAATTAAATATCGTTACTGTATAGGTAGATCTCGTTGTGAAAGACTAATTACTGGATAATTGTAGAGCCAAAGAGTGTGAACTGTACAAGTTAACAATAGCATTGATTAAATGAAAGAAGGGGCTCCGGTGTATAGAGGGGACCTCGCCGTTTAAAAAGTAACCATAGAAACGATGGAACCCACGATTTTTTTATCCATTTAGATTTACTACTTTGTGTTTTTATTTAATATGTTTTTTTTAATATCTCGTATCACTATCCATACAATTTTGTGTTTTTATTTCGAGGTGAAATGCCTAGAAGAAAAAAAATAAAAAATCGTGGTCGGGAAGGTTATAGTAGTAAAAGCCATTGGAGTTTTTATTTTATACATTGGATGAATCCGTTTTGTTATTAAAAAATTAGGAAAGGGAAAAGGAATAACTGAAAGAAGGGAAATCCATTAGTTATTCATCGAAGTTTCATTTATTCAATGACCAGAATTAAACGAGGATATATAGCTCGAAGACGTAGAACAAAAATTCGTTTATTTGCATCAAGTTTTCGAGGGGCTCATTCAAGACTTACTAGAACTATTACTCAACAGAAAATAAGAGCTTTGTTTTCGGCTTATCGGGATAGAGGTAGGAAAAAGAGAGATCTTCGTCGTTTGTGGATCACTCGGATAAATGCAGTAATTCGCGAGAATAGTATATACTATAGTTATAATAAGTTAATACACAATCTATACAAGAGGCAGTTGCTTCTTAATCGTAAAATAGTTGCGCAAATAGCTATATTAAATAGAAATTGTCTTTATATGATTTCCAATGAAATTATAAAATAAGTAGATTGGAAGGAATTCATGGGAATGTTTTAAATTTTAAATGGAGTTCGCTGGAGAATTCACTCCGGGAAGGTAGAATAGAAAATAGAAATTAGTATGATAAAATATAATAAATATGATAAGGTCGCCAAAATGAACAAACAACACGTTCAATAAAAAAAGATTGATTCTTTTTTTTTCTTATGATAGGACAATCAAAATCTGGATTCGCGAATTTTTCGAACAAAACATCAATCCGCCCTTGAGTTCATATTGGAATTTTGATTCAAGTGAAGAATAAACCTATTTCTTTTTGATTCTAAGACCAGTAGTTCTAGTGGGCGACTCACCTCTTTCAAATTGTTTCTCATTATTAAGAAAAGGTAACAAAGATAAAATACGAGCTTGCTTTATAGCACTAGTAATTAATCGTTGTTGTTTTAAGTTTAATCGATTCACCCGTCTAGATAATATTTTTCCTTGTTCACTAATAAATCGACTAATTAAACTCATGTTTCTATAATCAATTTGATCCCCCGATCCAATCGGGGGCAAACGCCTACGAAAAGATCGCTTGGATTTAAAATAGAGTCGCTTGGGTTTATCCATGATTTGTTTATTCCTTATCCCGAAAATCCTATTTCGATGAGGAATTTTGGGTTGTTTATCTTTAAATATATGTTATATAGAATATATATATAGAATATATATCATTTCTATCATTTTTAATTTTCCTTGCCTTGTAAGGGTGACATACAGGCGATCGGATCAGTTTGATCTATTTTTTTATCTCCCCATGAATTGTATGTTTGTAACAGAAAGGACAGAATTTTCTCAATTCCAATCGACTAGGCGTATTATGTCGATTCTTTTGAGTAATATATCTGGAAATACCAATACCCATTGATTCCTTATTAGCACCATTTCGAGTACATTTGGCACATTCCAAAATAACTGTTACTCGAACATCCTTACCCTTGGCCATGAACCTCCTTTGGATTTTTTTTTAACCAATTATTCAATTTTCCGATCCAAAAAGAAGAAAGTAACGAAAAAAAAATAGAAGTTGCTAACTCGAAATCAAATTCTGAAAGATTTCGTTGAAATCAAGAGATAGTAATATAATTAATATAATAAAATAAGTAATAGAATAATTTTTAACTATATTTATAATCCTATATTTATAATCCCAGTAAAGTATTTCATTTTTCATTTAAGTATTTTGTATGATATTGTTGACCTAGTCATCAATTTCCATTTCCATTCTCATTCTCTTATCTTATTAATTTAAATTCAATTTAATTTAGAGTCCCGGTCCGAGTTCCGAGTTTTACTGAAGTTGAACCCACTTTTATTCTTTCTCTTTTCAAACTTATTATAATTTAATAAATTCGAAAATTCAAAGAAGGGAAGGGGAGGGATTAGTCACTGATATTTGATTATATCTCTAATCTTCTTCATCCCCTCCCATGTCAATAACTAGAACGAGACTTAAAAAAAGGAGAATATCAACGCATCCGGGAATAAACGATTGATCTCTATCAATAGACCTGCTAAAGCCCCAAACCATAAAGTACTTACTACCGGTGCCACGGAGAGATATGTTTTTAGATCTCGCATTTTTAATCCTCCTTATTTATTGTAATTTTTAATACATATATGATCAGACATATATGTAATTAATGATCACTTGTATTTGTACGCGGAATGCCTAATTCAAATTGAAATGTACAACGATTCAGTAGCTATTCCTTTTCTTAAAAAAAAAAGAAAAAAAAACACCCTTTTATTTTTATGTCTCAACATTCCCGAAAAATATTATATTCATTTTTTTTTTACAGCGGGTTTAATTATAGGTTACGTATATAAGTCTTTTATTATACTTAATAATATGTTATATGATATGAGATAAAAAAAATAAATGACAAGATAATTTTTGTATATGAATGGATAGAATAAAGATGTGGAAAACAATACAGGTATTCTCTACAATGACACTGTCGACCAATGGAAAGGGATGTAGCGCAGCTTGGTAGCGCGTTTGTTTTGGGTACAAAATGTCACGGGTTCAAATCCTGTCATCCCTACCTATTACTTATCTTATGAGCAGTAACAAGGGATTAATTGAAATCGATTCAAATTGGGTATCCATAATACAATACATAATATGATCATTCTTTAATTTTACAATATTCTATAGAATTAAATTCTATAGAATATAAATAATATAATAGTAGATGCATGCAAAAATATATTAGGGTTACAAAATATTTAGAAAGCGCTCTTAGTTCAGTTCGGTAGAACGTGGGTCTCCAAAACCCGATGTCGTAGGTTCAAATCCTACAGAGCGTGATTCCATTTTTGTTTGTTATTCTTAGGTCGAAAATTACAATGAAATAATTGAACAGTAATCTAAATTTTACCCCCTATGGATTAAAATTAAAACAAGTAGGGGGTCAATCAAAAAACGAGATATTAATTAATCAAGGGTCCAACTGATCACCACGTCTGTATTGTAAATATGCAGTTACAAATAATCCAGCCAAAGTAATAGGAATTAGACCTAAGACAATTCCAAATAGCAAAACTTCAATCATTTCAATTTGTTTGAAAGGAGAAAGGGAGAGGTAATATCTATTCTTAAATATTAATTTGTATTGCACATGAATCTTAATGACCAAGAATTTGAAATTGACACGGTAAGAAACTATAGAATATATGGAATACCACAGAAAGATTTATTTTTTTTTTATGAATTATTCATTCAATTAATTTCAAATAAGTCGTATCTTGTTCAAACTGATAAATAGAGCTGAAGTTATAGTTAAAACCGCTAGTAGAAAACCGAAATAACTAGTTATAGTAGGCATAAAGAGGCTAAATGAA